TATTTCTTGTTCGGAAAAGTGGTTGAAAGAATTCAACGAATTTAGTATTCAAGTCAATGATGTATTACATTAATTCGATTCATTCAATCTTTTTTATTTAATTATTTAATATTAAAATTATTTAATATTAAAAATAATTTTATTTAATTATTTAATATTTAAAATAATTAAATATTTTAAATATTAAAAATTATAACGATAAAGTAAAATAAAGTAAAAGGATAAAGTAAAATAAAGTAAAAGCGGGTAGCGGGAATCGAACCCGCATCGTTAGCTTGGAAGGCTAGGGGTTATAGTCGACGTTGATTCATAATTTTTAACGTCTCTAATTCAAAACTGAACGTGAAACTTTGGTTTCATTCAGCTCCTTTATGGAAGGTGGATAAATTCCCAGATTCAGATATGAACGAAATAAAAAATCTGACCCATAACGTCTATGTCAGCTTTTATGTCTGAATCTATTCAGAACAACCCGCTTTCTAGACGATCCCTATAGAAAGGGGTGTTATATTCTAACAATTTTTCTAGTTACTTCGTTCTCTACTTCTATTTGAAAGAATCCTTAGGAAAAGCATTTCCACCGAGCTAAAACAATTTATCGATGTCTTTAGTAAACTAAAGACATTGTTTAATAGCTGTTTTGCTTCAATTTCCCCTACAGAAATTAAAAATTGAAGATTTAGTTACGATTAGAAATACGCGTTTTATCTTTATCCATGGGTCCTTTACTTATACTCATTCAATTGGAAGTATTGATCCAATAAAAAAATTATGTTTCGTAATCTTATAATCCAATTTTTCAATTTAAAATTGATTCGTGGATAAAAATCACGAGAATTTATATTATTCCTCGAATTTTTCATTGAGAGGGAAAGGATTCAATCCTTTTAAGAACTAAAGTTTTTGTTCGGAATGAATATTAATCAAACCGAAAGACCCTTTAACTATATAAAGGGTTATAGAACGAATCACACTTTTACCACTAAACTATACCCGCTACAATCAGATTATTGTATCTAAATGGACCTTTTGTCGACCTTAATCACAAAACCAAAACAAAAGATCAGAAAAAAATTATGAAAACTAGAGCGTTTACCTTTTGTATTTGTATCAGAGGACCTAATGAGATTCGGAAACGAGTATTCATTTTAATAACTAAATAACAAGTGCTTTTTTGCCCGAGGTTTTTGTCTCGAACTTAATCCATAACACAAAAATAGATTGTGGTAAGAAACGAGAGTTCCTTTTTTCTTATTTAAACCGGAATAAAAGGACTAACTAAGAAAGAAATAGCACGTTGATTCTCTACCATTTGATTCTATATCATAGATATTTATTTTTTTTTTATTTATTATTATTTTTTTTTTTCAATTTTCTAAATCTTTTTATTTATGATTTGTTGGAACAAAAGGGTGGGCCCGGCTAAGGACTGACCAGGCCGGGCCGTGGAACTAAAAAGCCCCTTCGGACGAAATTAAAAAATAAGAGTATATACTATGACGGGCGTTTTCAAGCCTTATTTTTTATAATGTAACATAGTATTATCTTTTTTCAATTGGGAGGAGAGATGGCTGAGTGGACTAAAGCGTCGGATTGCTAATCCGTTGTACGAGTTTTTCGTACCGAGGGTTCGAATCCCTCTCTTTCCGTTTTCGTTGATGACTTGGTATTTTTTTTTCGAATTTATCGAGAGCTATTTTTTTATTACTAGTTATAAATAAATAATTAGTGGAATAGATAAAATCTTACTAAATAACAGTTTAAAATCAAGCAAAGAAAACCTTATTTTTTATTCTTCACGTCCAGGATTACGTCCTGGATCATTAGACAGGAATCCGAAGATAAAGAGAGAAACAAAGAATATCACTACCGTGTAAACAAATAGTTTGAGAGTAAGCATTACACAATCTCCAAGATTTTTTTAGGAAAAAAGAGAATAGATTCTCCACTTTTATACTACTATACTACATACCCTATACCCTATTTTTTTTTCGAATAAATCATGAATTTGTCTGGGACTTTATTAAAATTAAAAATATCATCGGAAACTTACAGCAGCTTGCCAAACAAAGGCTAAGAGAAAAAAGAACAGGGGTATCACTGGCATAACATCGACTATTGGATTCAAAAAAGCGTAAGCTTCGGGCAATTTGCCGACGAAAAAACTACTGGAATAAAGAGAAGAATTAAGGTAGATACAGATCAAACTTAAAATATTAAGCATAACAAACATTGTGTTTTTGGGGATAATTGTATTTATTTTGATTGAGTTGTTAATAAATTTAATTGAGTTTTTTATTATTATAGATATGTTATTATTGATAGAAGAAAAAAAAAAATGAATAAAAATAAAATAAGATAGACGAAAAAACTTTATTTTATTTGAATTCACCCAATCAAAAATTCTTCTATATCTCAAATCAAAAGAGAATAGAATAAATAATACTTTCGTACAATATCTTAATTGAATTGTATGTAATGATCAATAAATTCAGTTTAATTCTATGTCTACGTGTATAGTTTCCATGTAGAAAAATTCTAGTAATCCATTTTATAAAAAATAGATATTTAGACTGGAGTTGACGAATAACCCGTACCAATATTAGTGTTTATTTATTAGTATCGAATAGAAATAAATGGGGCGTGGCCAAGTGGTAAGGCAACGGGTTTTGGTCCCGCTATTCGGAGGTTCGAATCCTTCCGTCCCAGAGCATACCCAGTATATATATATTATTATATAATCATTATATTAACATAATAATATAAATATATTTATATATATATAAAATATATATCATAATAAAATATAATTTATATATATAAAGATTGCCTTTTAGAACAGCCTTCCGTATTAAGATAATCTGTATTAAGAATAGAATATTAGTATAGAATCTGATTATTATTTTTTAATAATCGGCGGAATCATATCTTTTTCACAAATTTGTTTCAGTTCAAATAACACGCATATGAAATGGGAAATTGAATTCAGTTGCAATTCGTTAAATAACAATGATTTTACAGCATAAATATGAAAAAATAACAACATAAAATTTCAATCTTGTCTTACATCAGTGTTTTTTTATCTATCTTTTTTTAATCACATACTGTTTATTCCAATATGAATTTATCTCTCTCTTACTAATGATAAACGGATGATAAAAAACGAAAGGTCCTTGCTGTAAAACTTTATGTTTTGCAAAATGAAAATAATTATATCGGATAGGAGATTTTTCAATCAATTAAATCTTTGTAACGAACCGCTAGAAGTATAAGTTCTTGGTACTTGAAGAAGTGTGAAATTGTTGAATTTATTCTATCACTATTATGTTACTTGAAGATACAGATTCAAAATAACTTGATTTCTTCATATTATATTTATTTATTCCTGTTATATCAGTTATAATTTAGTTAACTAATTTGATTTTTACAATAATAGAAAAATAGAAAAAGAGTTTCAAATTTAGAATGATATAAATAAAAGAATCAAAATAATTTATAAAAAAAGGAGTTCTATTTTTATAGAATTCCCAAGATTAAATTCTATATAATCTAAAAAAAAGGGGTTAAATTGATTTATTCTTATTCTTGCTGAGACTCTCCTTTTTTCATATAGAAGAAAAAGGTATAGATTACTATGTACCAACCGAACCAATGATTATTCATGATTTCATAATTGAATCAATTACATATGGGTTCCAAACTGAAGGAATGTTATGGTAAAACTTCGTTTAAAACGATGTGGTAGAAAGCAACGTGCGACTTGAAGGACATGATCCGCTGTGGAGTCTTACATCCACCACTTTTTTATATATTTATTATAGGAATGAAAGTGCTCTTGGCTCGACATCATTTGTTCTATTCCGCTGTAACCTCCTTTTTTTTTGGGGGGGGGGTGATAGAATATAGTATAGGATGGAGCTCGAGTAGAAAGTATTTTTTTTTATTTATTTTTCAGAGGCAAGAATCTAGGGTTAGTATCAATCAACAAATTGGAACAACTTCGTAAGTATATTTTGATACATAAACTAAAAGGAGCCCATTCGAGAAAATTTCCAATTCAAAGGGAAGATTTGTTGAAATTGGTAAAACTCTTTCGATCAAATCAAAAAGTGTATTACGCAGGAATCAAACATTCGTATGATTCTTTGACATAAAGAAATCACAAAAAATGGTATGTTGCTGCCGTTTTGAAAGGATTTAAAGATCACCGAAGTAATGTCTAAACCCAATGATTCAAGGCAAAGATCCTGGAACAAGGAAATACCATTTTCAATTGTCTGAACAACTGGATCAGAATGAAGAATCCAAATGGATTCTTAAAGAAGACAGGCAATTAAAGGGTTAGAGACCGCTCAATAGATGCAGTATCTAAAATAAAATAAAGGGTTTCTCTTTTGCGTTATTTCAGAGTTATCCAACTTGAGTTATGAGGGTGCAAATACGACTAATTTTTTTGTTGGGTAAGAATAAGAAAAAAAGGGCTAAAATCAATAGTCTAATTAATTTGATGATTTGATGGATATATTTGATATTGTAATTCTATAACATAGACATAATTTAGAATTTTCTCGAGCCGTACGAGGGGAAAACCTCTTATACGTTTCTAGGGGGGGGGTATTGTTCATCTATCCCAATGAGCCATTTATCGAATCGTTGCAATTGATGTTCGATCCCGACGAGAGGGAAGAGATCTTCGGAAAGTGGGTTTTTATGATCCGATAACCAATCAAATTTATTTAAATGTTCCTGCTATTCTATACTTCCTTGAAAAAGGCGCTCAACCTACGGGAACTGTTCATGATATTTTAAAAAAGGCGGGAGTTTTTACGGAACTTCGCGTTAATCAACAAACAAAATTCAATTAATGAAATAAAATAGAAAAAAAAGATCAAGTGAATAAATAAGAAATGACATAGACGTAGAAGTAATGTGTTTTATAGACATAAAAATTTGACCCCCGATGGGATGATTTTTGTTGGAACTCTTTGAACAAAAAAAACAAAGGACTAAACCTGATTATTTTAGTTTTAGTTATTGAATAAACTTCGTTTTTTTCTACTTCTCCCCCGTCTTCCTTAATTAAGTCTTTCACTTATATTCTATATAGTGATAGTGTAGTGCCAATCCAACACAAGTCTTTCGTTTTTTTATATTTCAATTAAAATTAATCAAATTATTTAATTTTAATTGATTGAAATCAAAATTATTAGTTTTATTTAGAACTTGTTTTATCTTTTGTATGCTTACGCTTTTGTCAATATTAATATTGACAACAGTGTATCAAATAAATATAATCCGATCGTGGATAAAGGGATCTATTTATCCCTGTTCCATAGATTTTATTTCATTCAAATAATCTTCTTAGATTTTCTGTCATACAGGAAGTCTTTTTTGATTAAGATTTAAATCAATCAAACTCGATATATACTAAATTAATGGATAATATAATATATAGAGAAGAGAGGCAGGAGGCGGTCTATAAATATTGGAAAATCTTTGACTTTATTTTATCTTTTATTTGAGAATTTTTATATTTTCGTCGGATTTGTTCATTTTTATTATGTTTAGAGCGGGTTAGAGTTTTTTTTTTTCATTTTTTTTAATGGTTTGATTGTGTTGTGCCATTCAATTTCGTTATTTATTGGGATTCTGATTGTATCTACACATTCTAATTTGTTTATTTGGGTTGCTAACTCAACGGTAGAGTACTCGGCTTTTAAGTGCGGCTAGCATCTTTTACACATTTGTATGAAGAAACAGATTCGTCCATACCATCGGTAGAGTTTGTAAGACCACGACTGATCCTGAAAAGAATCAATGGAAAAAGCAGCATGTCGTAGCAATGGATAATTCTGAGAATATTTCATTCTTTCTTATTGAATAGGTCCAAAATCTTATTTCAATTGTTTCAATTCAATTAAAAAAAGAATTTTTTTTTGGGGGGGGTCGAGTGAATAAATGGGTAGAGCCTTATTAGAGGTTCCAATTCTAGGGAAATAACAAAGTAACGAGCTTCTGTTCTTAATTTTTGAATGATTACCCCATCTAATTAGATGTTAAAAATATATTAGTGCCTAATGCGGGAAAATCTTTTCCGATGAGTGGATTAGAAATTTCTTATGAGTCCTAACTATTAGCTATTCCCCTTTATGGGGTAGAGATAAATGTGTAGAAGAAGGTAGTATATTGATAAAGAGATTTCTTTTTTCAAAATCAAAAGAGCGATTGGATTGATAAAATAAAGGGCTTATAACTATCTTCTTATCCTATAAATGAACATAAATCTATTATATGGAAAGGAAGGGGAGGTTCTAGAGAGTCCGTTGATGAGTTTGACTTGTTTCCGAGGTATCTAGTTTTTTCTTACTATAAATACCTTGTTTTAACTGTATCGTACTATGTATCATTTGATAACCCAATAAATCATCTATTTCTTTTCTGATTCAAAATTGAATTTTAAATGGAAGACTTTCAAGGATATTTCGAATTATATAGATCTCAGCAACACCATTTACTATACCCACTTATCTTTCGGGAGTATATTTATGCCCTTGCTCATGATCGTGGTTTAAATAGATCCGTTTTATTGGATAATGTAGGTTATGACAAGAAATCCAGTTTACTAATTCTAAAACGTTTAATTAGTCGAATGTATCAACAGAATCATTTGATTATTTCCGTTAATGATTCTAATCAAAATAAATTTTTGGGGTACCCCAAAAATTTGTATTCTCAAATGATATCGGAGGGATTTGCAGTCATTGTGGAAATTCCGTTTTCCCTACGATTAGTATCCTCCTTAGAGGAGACAGAAACTGTAAAATCTTATAATTTACGATCAATTCATTCAATATTTCCCTTTTTCGAGGACAAATTTCCACATTTAAATTATGCATCAGATGTACTAATACCCTACCCCATCCATCTGGAAATCTTAGTTCAAACCCTTCGCTACTACGTGAAAGATCCCTCTTCTTTGCATTTATTACGGCTCTTTCTTAATGAGTATTATAGTTGGAATACTCTTATTACTCCCCCAAAATCCATTTTTGCAAAAAGTAATCAAAGATTATTCTTGCTCCTATACAATTCTTATGTATGTGAATACGAATTTATTTTACTTTTTCTCCGTAACCAATCTAATCATTTACGATTAACCTCTTTTGGGATCTTTTTTGAGCGAATACGTTTTTATGAAAAAATAAAATATCCTGTCGAAGAAGTCTTATTTCCGGCCACCTTATGGTTCTTCAAGGATCCTTTTATACAGTATGTTAGCTATCAAGGAAAATCGATTCTGGTATCAAAAGATACTCCTCTTCTGATGAATAAGTGGAGATATTATCTTGTCAATTTTTGGCAATGTCATTTTTATGTATGGTCTCAACCAAGACGAATCCATATAAACCAATTACCCAAGCATTCCTTTGATTTTTTGGGTTATCTTTCAAGCATACGACCAAATATTTCAGTGGTACGGAGTCAATTGTTAGAAAATTC